TTACGAAGATCCCATTGTATTCCGGAAGCTCGTAGCATTGGTCCTGATAAACCCCAATTTATTGCTTCTTCTGCGCCAATAATGCCTACGCCTTCAACTCGTTCTAAAAAAATAGGATTCCGTGTAATAAGCTTTTGATATTCAGCAACCCCGGTTAAAAAATAATCGCAAAAATCCAAACATTTATCTATCCAGCCATGAGGTAGATCAGCAGCTACTCCTCCGATACGAAAATAATTATGCATCATGCGCATACCGGTGGAAGCTTCGAATAGGTCATATATCAATTCTCGTTCTCGAAAAATATAGAAGAAAGGAGTCTGTGCCCCAATATCTGCCATAAAAGGGCCAAGCCATAACAAATGGGAAGCAATACGACTCAACTCCAACATAATAGCTCTGATATAGCTAGCCCTTAGAGGTACTTGAATATTGCCTAGTTGTTCCGGTCCATTTACAGTTATTGCTTCTGTGAACATAGTAGCTAAATAATCCCAACGTGTTACATAAGGCAAATATTGTATAATTGTTCGATTTTCCGCAATTTTCTCCATCCCTCTATGTAAATAACCCAATATTGGTTCACAGTCAATAACATCTTCACCGTCGAGAGTAACTATCAGTCGAAGAACACCATGCATTGATGGGTGGTGAGGGCCCATATTGACTATCATGAGGTCTTTTCTTGTAGTTGATGCAATCATAAGTTTTTTTTCCCGAGTCATTCTTCCGTGCGTTTCTGAAAGTAAAAGGAAGTTCATCAAAATGGAAATGAATAAGTTTAAATGGTATCACACTTCAAATTAACGAGTTTTTATTTCTCGAATACCCAACTCACCAATTAATTCTTTATAACGACCTATATTCTTTTTTGACAAATAAGCCAGCAACCGTTGACGTTTTCCCAAAATTTTTCGCAAACCTCTCTGAGATGAAGAGTCCTTTTTGTGCAATTCCAAATGTGAAGTAAGTCTCCTTATTTTAGTGGTGAAACTGAATACTTGAAATTCAACAGACCCTCTGTTTTCTTCGTTTTCTTTTTGAGAAATAATAGAAATGAATGAATTTTTGACCATAAAAAAATGCCTTTGCCCCCCTTTTTTTACAGATATGGATTTTACTGATCAGTAATAATAATGCCATTCATTTTAATGTGGTATATACAATAATAGAATTTATGAATTACTCATTTTCTGAAGTCAAATCAATAAATCCAATTTAAAATTGGATTGAGATAGAGGATAGAAAAGGATTGGTACATTTTCGCATCGAAGAATTTAGACCGAAAATGAAGCAGGTTCTCTTGATTTTTTTACGATCTAATTGAGACAAATTTCGTATTGGCTATTCGAATGAAATGTAAGACATGCGCTGTGTGTATTTGGTTGCTTTCATATACCCTATAAGCATATAGTAAGTATATAAGTATATAGTAAACATATAGTTAAAAAGTGTATTATTCACGAATTTAAGATTCGTGGATACAGATGTATCCTTAATATACAAAAATGACTGCCATTGTTGGTATCAAACCAAGAACGATTCATACAAGCTAAATCTTCTAATCGATAATTAGGCCAAAGAAAAATCTTTAATTTCATTAATTTATTTTTCTCTCTATCCAGATGTTTATTATCAGCCGAAACTTGGTTGCTGTTTTTTACGTTCTTCTCGTTCCAAAATACTGAATTTCTATCTACACCATTCCTACTCTTTGAATTGAAACAAATTATAATTCTCAATTTTCTACGACATCTAAACGATAAAATATTTTCAGGAACAGGTAAATCTAAACGATCTTTGTGCCTAGTTTCAGTTATCCTTTGATGTGGTGAATTAGCTTCATAAAAATTATTCTTAGAAACATATCTTTGTTCTTGGTATTTTTGATTAGTTTGGTGCTTACTCTTATGAAATAAGGAAATACCTATGATTTGATACATAATCAATTGTCCATCGTCGTTTCCAGGCAAATGAATGGGGTCTATAATCAATACTCCCTTTTTCATCAATTCTGTAAGAGTTAAACTCTTCTGAATCAACATTATATCCAAACTCATTTCTCTCTTTTGAATTGAGGATATAAGAATTTTTCTTGGATCTATCAGTCTAAGGAGGAGACAATATACCTTGATATTATTGATCATTTTTTGATTTAAAGTACCGTCCCATCTCAATTGAAAAAGCAAATAACGTTTCAGGAAGAAATATAGTTCTGCTTCTGTGTTACTTTTGTATTGTTTTTGCTTTTTCAATTTTTTCATGTCTGATCTTTCATAATTTTCTTCAATGTCTTTTTCTTGTGAAAGAATAGAGCGAAGGTATCCTGGGCCCGTGGATTCTTTTTGTTCTTGATTTCGATGATTTTTAGTCGATGGTTTCAAAAAACTTCTTTTTTCCTTTTCATTGATCTTTTCATTTTCACTACTTTTTTTATTTGTATTCAAATTTAAAAGAAGTAATTTACTTGGTATAAACCAAGGTTTTGTTTTATATGCATTATAAAGTAACACATATTCTGGGAAGAACCAAAGTTCAAGATTCGATATGGGATGCTTTAACTTTTTTTCATTCATTCCCATCCAATCAAAAAACACTTTGTGGGACTTTGGTGTATTGATTTCTGGAATAATAAGATAAAAGAGACCTTTTTTATTAATTATTTGAGAATTATTAGTACCAATCTGAGTATCTTGATTTCTATGAGTATCGATCGCGATCCAGGTTTCAATATCTACCCTTTGTATAAGAGAAAAATTTATAATTTTCCAATCAAAATATTTTCTATCCGCAGTTTTTTCCATAGGTAGAATATCCACCTTTCCTAGAAAATTAATGATAGAAAGACTCCTCAGCATATCAAAAAGGGTGTCTTTATGTGTGTTATAAGAAATCTCTTGGTTCTTATTTCCTTGAAACGGAGATCTATAAAAAGAGCATTCTGTTTTATTTTCATAATCATAATTCAAAAATTTATATGATAAAAGATCATATCTATAGTCTTTTTGAAAATTATCTTTTTTATTCGATTTATTCGCTAATGAATAGACTTCAATTTTTTGTTGTTTTTTGGAATCAATTAATTCGTTTTTTTCATACGAATGCCGTTTGTTTAAATTTTCCTTTTTCGTCATACGACAGTGGCGAACTTTATTTCGCCACTTTTCTGATATTAATCTAGACCATCTCATCTGAGATAAATCGTATTGATTATAGATTTTCAACCATCCTTTCCATTGATTCATTTTAGAACTCGAAACTCCTAATTTCGAATGAAAGATCTCTTCTATTTCAAAAGAATCCTTTATTTCAGGCTTAATAAAAAAACGGATTCCTTGATATTTAAGAATAGATCTTAATTGAGACGAGTTACTAACTTGGACTTTTGATAATTTGTAAAATACATATGCTTGTGACATGTAGGATAAGTCATAAAAATAATGTGAATCCTTTTTATTAATACTATCAAGTGGCTTTTTTATAGTTGATAGAAACGGAATTGGATTCTTATTTTTTTTATTAATATTTTCTTGCTTTCTTTCATTATTGTAAATGAATTTCTCAATAATTTTTTTTGTTGATTTAAGAAAAAGTTCTATATTCATTCTGGGAATATTAATGATAGATAAAAACATATATGTGTATATTCTTTCAATGAAGAAGTTAAAAAAGGGGGATAATTTAGAGATTAATCGAGCATTTCTTCTTTTTAATATTTTCCATTTTGCTAATCTTTTAGCATTATAACTTGTTTTGTTAGGACTAATATTATTTATTCTTGTAGTGACTTTTTTCTTCTCTTTTCTAATTCTTTCTATTTGATTTCGAATTTTACTTGTTCTATAAGTCAGATTCTTCATCTTTTTTTCTGTCAATGAAGAATTTGACCAATTGGTAGATGCAATTTGACTAACGGATTTGTGAATTATTTGATTGCTGATTATGGAATCTTTTTCTCCTTTATTTTCACTCGATTCATATACTTCTCTTAATTGAAAAAATAGAATTGGATTCACTTTTGAAAGTTTTTTTGTTTTTTTTTTTATAAAACTAACACTTTTGATAATCCATTTTTTTGTTTCTTTTGACGCTTTTCGAAGTGATTTTGTTTTTCCTTTGAAGACTATTAGACCTAGAAAATACTTCTTTTTAAATTTTCCAATTTTTTTTTCGAATTCCTTGAAAATTGGTTTAAAAAAGGAAGGTCGCTCTAGGGGTGAACCAAAAGGAAATTCAGCTTCTATTCCCCAAACTGTTAAAAAACAAAAATCATCTTTTTCTTTTTTCTTTTTCATTAAATCTTTCTGAGAGTATCGTAGTTGCGATTTGTGCCAAGGTTTTAGACAGAAAGGAAATAATATTTTTATCTGAATACCGTCTGTCAACCAATTTTTCGGAAATTCTGTTTCTGATAATGGAACACCATTATAAGTACATTTAACATAAATCTCTCTATTCCAGTCCCGTAAATCCTCAGACCATTCAGGAAGTTGCAATAGGAATATACGTCCAATATTTTTCGCGATTATCAATAAAGGGAATAGAATATATTTTCTAAAAATGTATTGAGTTACTAACATGCAACCTCTTATTACTTGCGTAAATGGTATGGTATCCCAGGCTTCTGCTATCTCTATTCGTGCTTTCTCTTTTCTTTTGTTCTCCTCGTTTTTTTCTTTTCTTTTTGTTTGCTCTTCTGTATACTCCACTTTTTTGAATACTTTCCTTTTTCCTATCCCATTTTTAAAAATTTTTTTAATCAACTCGGAGATATCAAAAGAGAAAAGAGGGGATTTTTGCATTCTGTTCAAAAAAAGAGGGGCATGCGCGTTTGCTTGAAACAATTTCCAAATTACTATTTTACGCCTTTGAGCACGCATAGAACCTTTGATGATACCTCGCCGAAAATCTGATTGTTGTGAATAGCGCATCAAAGCTACTTCGTCTGTTTGATCGGGTGTATTAATATCCTTATTAGTATTAGTATTAGTATTAGTATT